TTTCGAACAGGCATAGATACAGCATCTATAGGATAACTTCCATCTTGAGAGTTAATTGTTGGTTTTGTACAATATCCGCGATCTCTCCTTATTTGTAATCCAATACACAAATCAATTGGTTCCGTCAGATTAGCTATATGTTGTGTTGTGTCAACTATTTCCACGGAAGGTGGTGAGATGATATCTTGAGCGGTTACGTATTTAGGGCCCTTGACGCAAATGGATGCGTCTCGAACTCCATGTATATTACTTCTCAATACAATTTCTTTCAAATTTAGTAAAATTTCATGTACCGATTCTTCAATACCTACTATCGTAGAATATTCATGTGGCACCTTCTCAGATTTTGCACATGTGATACATGTTCCTTCTATTTCTCCAAGTAAAGCCCTTCGCATGGCAATACCCATGGTATCGGCTTGACCTTTCATAAGTGGGCACAGAATGAAACGACCATAATAAAGACGATTACTATCTATTCTTGATTCAACACACCTCCACTGCAGTGTTCGAGTGGATCCTACTACTTCCTCTCGAACCATACTATAATAATACTATTATTAGATCAGATCATTGAATCATTTATTTCTCTTGAAATCCTTTTTTATTATTTCTACACACGTCTTTTTTTAGGAGGTCGACATCCATTATGTGGCATAGGTGTTACATCACGTACGAAACTTAGTCGTATACCACTTCTACAAATGGCTCGTAATGCTGCGTCTCTTCCAAGTCCAGGACCCTTTATCATAACTCCTGCTCGTTGCATACCCTGATCAACTACAGTACGAATAGCATTTACTGCTGCTGCTTGAGCAGCGTAGGGTGTCCCTCTTCTTGGGCCTTTGAATCCAGAAGTACCAGCGGAGGCCCAAGAAACCACTCGACCTCGTACATCTGTAATAGTTACAATAGTATTGTTCAAACTTGCTTGAACATGAATAATTCCTTTTGGTATTCTACGTCCATTCTTACGTGAACCAATACGCCCATTCCTACGTGAACCAATTCTTGGTATAGCTTTTGTCATATTTTATCATCTCATAACTATGAGTCAGAAATATACAGAAAGAAAAGATACGGAAATATCCATTTCATGTTAAAAGAAATCCCCCTTTTGTTCTTCCTTTATTTTAAAAAGTTTTTTTGAAAGGGTTATCCTTGTCTCTGTTTATGTCTCGGATTGGAACAAATCACTATAATTCGTCCGCGCCGACGGATCAGTCGGCATTTTTCACAAATTTTACGAACGGAAGCCCGTATTTTCATATTTATTATTCCTTACCTTAATGTTGAATCTATTCCTTGGAAGAAAATAAGTCTCTTGCATTTTTTTAATTGTATCGTCGTGAAAATGAAAGGAATGCTTAAAAAATTATTTAATCGTTCGAATCTTTGTTTCGAAGTCTATAAATTATACGTCCCCTGGTTGAATCATAACGACTTACTTCAATTTTGACTCTATCCCCCGGTAGTATCCGTATAAAACTACGGCGGATCCTTCCCGAAATATAACCTAGAATTACATCTTCATTATCTAAGCGGACCCGGAACATACCGTTGGGAAGTGATTCAGTAATTAAACCTTCATGAATCAATTTTTGTTCTTTCATTCCAGGTAAGCTCCTTGAAATATCAACTAATGGAGGAAAAGTTATATAATTCACTTTTCTTCTCTATAAAATAGGAAGTTAGAGATAAAATTAGGATACCGGAGGAGTAAGATCACCATATATATAACAAAAGTTCGCCTCCAATTTTTTCTCGTCGAGCTTCTCGATCCGTCATTATACCTCGAGAAGTGGAAAGAATTACAATTCCTATTCCACCTAAAATCTTAGGAATTTGTTGGTAGTTGGAATAAATTCGTAAACCAGGTCGGCTGATACGCTTTAAAATAGTTTTATGTATTCTTTTCCTAGTCTTTTTATGTCGCAGAGTTAAAACCAAGAAATTTTTGTTACCTTCTTGATGTTTCCGAACGTTTTCAATAAAACCTTCTCGTAGAAGTATTTTCACAATATTTTCGGTAATATTAGTAGATGCTATTCGAATCGTTCCTTTTTTATCCATGTCAGCATTTCTTATAGAAGTTATTATATTGGAAATAGTGTCCCTACCCATGGCGAACTATAATTATTGGTGCCTTTTAATTTTGATATAATTAACATGTTATCTTTTTTGTTTGTTTTATTTTCTTTCATTTTTTTGTTTATTTTGTTTAATTTTTAATATTATAATATAAAAAAAAAGTATATGCGTGAGACACCATCTACTACTCCACTAAATTTGATCTATTTTAGATGTTCTGATATATCCTATTTTAGATGTTCTGATATATCATAGTCTCATTTAGTATTATTTATAATACCTCGGGAGCCAATGAAACTATTTTAGTAAAATTCAACTGTCTCAATTCCCGAGCGATCGCACCAAAGACCCGAGTTCCTTTTGGATTTCCTTCTTGATCAATGACAACCGCAGCATTGTCATCATATCGTATTATGATACCGTTGTCACGTTTGAGTTCTTTACAAGTACGTACAATTACAGCTCTAATTACTTCTGATCTTTCTAGTGGCATATTTGGCACTGCTTCTTTAATTACAGCAACAATAACGTCACCAATATGAGCATATCTATAATTACCAGCTCCTATGATTCGAATACACATCAATTCTCGGGCTCCGCTGTTATCCGCTACATTCAAAAGGGTTTGAGGTTGAATCATATCATTTTATTGGAATCTGTTATTTTAATGGAAAGGATGAAGGAAAGAAAAAAAGAAATATTTTCTGTCCAGAAATAAAGAAACTTGCAGTTGTTTTTTCATCCTCAATATACCATTTAGTTCTACATCTCCATCCTGACAAATTTAGTTCGTATAGGCATTTTGGACGCAGCTAGTGAAATAGCTGTTCTCGCTACAGTTTCAGATACTCCACCCATTTCATAAAGTATTCGACCTGGTTTAACAACGGATACCCAATATTCGGGGGATCCCTTCCCCGAACCCATACGTGTTTCTGCGGGTCTTACTGTAACAGGTTTGTCGGGAAATATGCGTATCCATATTTTTCCACCACGACGCACATATCGTGTCATTGCTCTTCGCCCCGCTTCTATTTGTCTAGCTGTGATCCAAGTGGGTTCGAGTGCTTTAAGAGCGTATCTGCCGAAACAAATATGATTGCCGCGACAAGATATTCCCTTCATTCTTCCTCTATGTTGTTTACGAAATCTGGTTCTTTTGGGGTTATAGTTGATGGTCATTTCTTAATTCGATCTCTACTGCAGAACTGGACATGAAAGTTTCCTTTCATCCAGCTCCTCGCGAATGAAAAGATTCACTAATATGACATATTACAGATACACATGGAAAAAATAATCCAATAAGACATTTATCAATATTGAATTTGTTATATAGGAAGATGTATGTATGGGATATACAGATAGAATGTTTCTATTATGCATATTTATGGATTATAGATAATATAGATAATGTTTTTTTTTATAATGATCCTTATTTTGACTCTTCTCAAATGATGCCAAAATATTGTAATGTAATCTAAAGTTTCGCGGGCGAATATTGACTCTTTGCTTTTTGTTATTTCTAGGTCAATCCATGACTTCTCGAAATAAATTCATTTTTTCTCGGTTCGTTCCGCCATCCCACCCAATGAATTATTCGGATTTGTTTTCAGTAGAATCCTATGCAATTACAGGTTTCATCGTTCCTATAGCTTCTCTATTAATGGTTAAGTCTGAACTCTGCAATGGAGCTCCCCAAAAAAATTTCTCTTCTCGAGTCAATCTACTTAGTTTTTATTAACTCGAGGCTCTTTATTATTTATATCACTTTATTTTATTATTATTTTATATTTATTTTTATTATTTATTCAGTTTTGATGCTTTATTACATTGCCTTTTATGAGGTAATTCATAGACCATACATATTGGAATCATATATCATTGATATTTTTGTTCTTTCTTTCTCTCATCCTTTCATTTATCTACATCTCTTTATTTTTGCTTCACAACCCAACCCATAAATAAGATTATTTCCATAAATAATCTTTTTTATAGAAAAGATTTTAGTTGCAGTTGCTGCAACTATATGATTGATCCACTCATCTCATATAGTGACTGTTTCTTGGGATATTGATATTACGAAGCAATAAGTTAGTTATTAGTTTTTTTATTATACTTATTATTATACTTATTAAGTTAAGTTTAAGTAACTTATTAAGTTTAAGTAGGGGTCAGTCTTTTTTTTTAATCCCAACTCTTAACTCTAAATAAAAATTAACGAGTCACACACTAAGCATAGCAATTCTAACAAATGGTCAATCGAATTTTTATTTAACCTTATAGAATTGGAATTGCTCATTTTTGTTTGATTTAATGGAAAAAGAATGAACAAGTTTGTGATTTTTTGTTCTATCACTGAATAGAAAGGAAAGACAAATAAAAGTCTATTATTGCTCCTCCCAAAATATCCAAATTTTGATGCCTAATACTCCATAAATAGTTCGAATTGTATAGGAACAATGATCAATTTTAGCGCGAATTGTTTGTAAGGGAACTCTCCCCTCTCTGATCCATTCGACACGTGCAATTTCTTTTCCGTTGATACGCCCTGCAATTTGCACTTGAATTCCTTTTGTATCTGTTTGTTCAGCTAATTCAATAGCTTTTTTCATTGCCTTTCGGAATGAAACTCTATTTTTTAATTGTAAAGCTATATATTCCGCAAGAATATTAGGTTGCCCATAGGGTTTTTCCACTTTTGTAATAGCAATATTGAGTCTCCGGTTCACAGAATTCAATTTTTTTTGTATATTCACCTGTAATTCTTCGATGCTTCCTGTTTGGCCCTCTATTAAGAAATTAGGAAATCCAATATAGATTATGACCTGAATCAAATCGATCCTTTTTTTAATTTCTATCCGTGCAATTCCTTCGAAACCCGAGGATATTCTCCTATTTTTTTGTACATAGTTCTTAATACAATTCCTTATTTTTTCATCTTCTTGTAAACTTACAGAATAATTTTTTGGTTTCTCGAACCAAAAGGAATGATGATGTTGAGTTGTACCAAGTCTGAAACCAAGTGGATTTATTTTTTGTCCCATATTTTTCTATTATATTTTTTTCCACCCATATATTATATTTGACTATAAATAATATAACGAATCTAAATCTTAGATTTATCTAATAAAAATTTAGATTTTTCTTTTAATACAATTGTTATATGACAAGTGGGACTTTTTATACCATAACTACGTCCTCGAGCTCGAGGTCTTAATTTTTTTATAAAACGACTCTTATTAACTTTAGCTTCACTAATAAATAAATCAGTTTCCTTCAAATTCATATTATGACTAGCATTTGCTGCTGCCGAATAAACCAGTTTTAAAATTGGATAACATGCTCGATAAGGCATGAGTTCCAATATCATAAGTGTTTCTTCATATGAACGCCCGCGAATTTGATCAATTACTCTTCGTCCTTTGAAAACAGACATATTACATATATTTTGAACTAAAATTCTTATTTCTTTATCCGAAATTGAGTTATTTATCATAAGGTTATGATATCTCCTATCAATGAATGTAATAGTTTTTTTTTTATTTTTTGCGTATAGCATACATATTTATTTATATTGTATAACATATTTAGATATTTAGATTGTATATATGTATATTAAATACAAATACATAAGTATATAAAGTATAAGAAATGAACTTAACGACGAGATTTATTATCGTTTCTTGCGTGTCTCGTAAAAGACAGAGTAGGTGCAAATTCTCCCAATTTGTGACCCACCATACGATCCGTTATATAAATAGGTAAATGTTCCTTTCCATTATGAATAGCGATTGTATGGCCAATCATTGTGGGTATAATGGTAGATGCCCGAGACCAAGTTACTATTATTTCTTTCTCTTCCCTCGTGTTGAGTTTTTCAATTTTTGCCGATAAATGATTAGCTACAAAAGGGTTTTTTTTTAGTGAACGTGTCATGTCACAGTGTATTACTCCTTTTTTTTACATTTTTTATTTTAAAGATTGGCATTCTATGTCCAATATCTCGATCTAAGTTAAGTATGGAGGTCAGAATAAATACAATAATGATGAATGGAAAAAAGAGAAAATCCTTTAGCTAGAAAAGGGGCGGATGTAGCCAAGTGGATCAAGGCAGTGGATTGTGAATCCACCATGCGCGGGTTCAATTCCCGTCGTTCGCCCATTACATTTTTTTCAAATAAAAAAAAAAATTCTATTTTAAATATTCCTATTTACGGCGACGAAGAATAAAACTATCACTATATTTTTTCCTTTTCCTACTTCTTCTTCCAAGCGCAGGATAACCCCAAGGGGTTGTGGGTTTTTTTCTACCAATTGGGGCTCTCCCCTCACCGCCCCCATGGGGATGGTCTACAGGGTTCATAACTACTCCTCTTACTACAGGACGCTTACCTAGCCAACACTTAGATCCGGCTCTACCCAAACTTTTTTGGTTCACCCCAACATTACCCACTTGTCCGACTGTTGCTAAGCAGTTTTTGGATATCAAACGGACCTCCCCAGATGGTAATCTTAATGTGGCCGATTTACCTTCTTTTGCTATCAGTTTCGCTACAGCACCTGCTGCTCTAGCTAATTGTCCACCCTTTCCAAGTGTAATTTCTATGTTATGTATGGCCGTGCCTAAGGGCATATCGGTTGAAGTGGATTCTTCTTTTTTATCAATAAAAACCCCTTCCCAAACTGTACAAGCTTCTTCCAAAGCATACGGCTTTCTAGATGTATATGATGATATCTAGACAGATGGATCTTATATAAATCGTATGATGAAGTACCACATGAGTGGATATATAGGAATCCAAATCTGCTGAATCATTCATGTTATGATCTTCTACATCCTAGGTCTCCCCGTTCCGTCATCTGGCTTATGTTCTTCATGTAGCATTCAGACCGAATGACTCTATGAAATTACGTCGATACTTCCACATATTATGGGTAACGTAGGAGACATCTCTCTTTTTCCCCGGGGGTATCTTAATTACCACTGCTTAGCTTTCAATTCGCCTCTGACCATCAAATTAAATGTGAATAACCCGTCCTCCTCTCTTTGAAACAAGGGGCGCTTCCGGTTCTGTGCGTGCTTCAAACAATTTTGTCTTCTCCATATTACCATATATCTAGAGTCAATAATTTTCTATGATGAACTACTGAACTCAATCACTTGCTGCCGTTACTCAACAGTTTTCTGTTGAGGTCTATCCCGTAGAGGTGCTCAAATTGGATCAGTGATCGATTTCTAGGTTTCGTCGTAAACCTAATTGGTTACTTCCAATTACGTAAATCAATAGTTCAAACCGCACTCAAAGGTAGGGCATTTCCCATTGATATAGGAACTTCTGTACCAGAAACAATGGTATCTCCAATTATAGCCCCTCTGGGATGTAAAATATATCTCTTCTCACCATCCCC